ATACAATACAATATCGAACTAGACTATATATGTATTACAATATAAAATACAAATAAAGAATGACAATAAAATAGAAAATAAAAGAAGAAGGAGGATTTTCAATGCGAGATATAAAAACATATCTCTCCACGGCACCTATACTAACCACTCTATGGTTTGGGTCTTTAGCAGGTCTATTGATAGAAATTAATCGTTTATTTCCAGATGCCTTATCATTCCCCTTTTTTTCATTCTGATTGAATTCTTGTATTGATATGCGAAAAAATGAAGAAGATTTGAGATAAATTCTACGTAACATGGCTCCAATTATGTTACCTTTTTCTTTAGGATAGGAAATAAGAAAGAAAAAGTATATCGAATCTCAGTGAATCTACGATATAATTTTTGGGAAAAGAAAGAAAATTTGGATTTTGATCCAGTCTAGGGGTTGTTCGATGAAATTCTAACATAGAAAGAAGAAAATACTGAGATTAGGATAGTAAGAATTCCTAGTAAGAAAAAAGTTTGAAAAAAATTGTATTACTTAATTATTAATATATTCTTAATATTATTCTATTAATGAACATGACTCTCTTTCTTTCTAGTTCTAGTAATTCCTAAGAATTCTATTTTAGATTCTAGTACTTCGAAGTCATTCAAATTTTAATAATGAAAAAAAAAATTTAAAAATTTCATTTCTAGTTAGTAACTTTTATTAATTTCTTACTATAGAATATAGATTTTTTTCTTTTCTTCTTATTTATTATTTTGTATTTGGTTCGGATTGAAAAGAAAAAGAGTAGAGTTCTAAAGTGAAGTTGATTCAAAATGAAAAGGAGGTTCATGGCTAAGGGTAAAGATATAAGAATTCTTGTGATTTTGGAATGTAACCGTTGTGTTCAAAAGGGTGTCAATAAAAAATCACCGGGCATTTCTAGATATATTACTCAAAAGAATCGACACAATACACCCAATCGATTAGAATTGAGAAAATTTTGTCGCTATTGTCAAAAGTATACGATTCATGGGGAAATAAAGAAATAGGTGGAACAGAATGCGTGTGTGATTTTTCCAAGAAGCGGAACTTAACATATATAATACAAAAAAATCCTATTTTGGTCGGATCTTAAATGAATAAGAAAAAAATATAATTGTATTTTCTAGATTATTTTATACATAAGGAATAAACAAACCATGGATAAATCCAAACAACTTTTTCGTAAATCCAAGCGATCTTTTCGTAGGCGTTTACCCCCAATTAGATCGGGGGATCGAATCGATTATAGAAACATAAGTTTAATTAGTCGATTTATTAGTGAACAAGGAAAAATCTTATCTAGACGGGTGAATAGGTTGACCTTGAAACAACAACGATTAATTACTATTGCTATAAAACAAGCTCGTATTTTATCTTCGTTACCTTTTCGTAATAATGAAAAACAATTGGATAGAGCGGAGTCGATCCCTAGAACTACTAGTCTTAGAACCAAAAATAAATAGATATATTCCTCAAAACTCCAATTGGAACTTAAGCTCAGATTCATGTTTTGCTCGAAAAACCCTAGAATCCATATTTGATTCTTGTGTTATAAAAAAGGAAAATGGGGAAGAAATCTTTTTTCTTAAAAGATGTTCGTTTATTCCTACTATTCAAATCTTCATTTATTTTTCTTCTATCTTCCCGGAGTTCATTCTCCGGGAAATTCTGTTTCAATCATTCTTTTTTCTTGTATACTTGTATAATAGATTCTATTAAGATTCTTTTATTCCTTTATTTAATTTGTATTTTATTGGAAATCATATCAAAACAATTCTTATTTGATAAGGCTATTTGCGCAAGTATTTTACGATTCAGAAGCAATTGTCTCTTGTACAGATTTTTTATGAATTTGCTATAACTATAGGATACCCTATCCTCACGAGTTACTGCATTTATACGAGTGATCCACAAACGACGAAAATCTCTCTTTTTCCTGCTCCTATCTCGATGAGAGGAAACCAAAGCTCTCATTCTTTGTTGAGTAGTCGTTCGAGTCAGTCTTGAATGAGCCCCTATAAAGGTTGATGCAAATAAACGAATTTTTTTTCGACGTCTCCGAGCTGTATATCCTCGTTTAACTCTAGTCATTGAATGAAATGAAACTTTCTTGAATAACTAATTGATTTCTCTCAGTCATCCTTTTCCTCCGGTCTATTAATAACAAAACGGATTCTTCCGATATATAAGATATAAATTCCAATGGTTTTTGCTACTATGACCTTCCCGACCACGATTTTTTCTTTCTTCCAGGCATCTCGCCTGGAAAAAAAATGCTACTAAATAAAAAAGAAAAGAATAGGGGGTTCCCTCGTTTCTATGGCAACTTATGAAACGGTGAGGTTCTCTCTATACACCGGAGCCTCTTCTTTCATTTCATAAAATTTTCTTGTGAACTTGTATAGTTCACACTCTTTGGCTCTATCCATTTATTTTTCAATTAGAATTTTTTTTTTACAATTCTAATTAGAATGTAATAAATAGTCCTTTTCACAAAAAAGCTATCCATAAAGTGACGGCATTGAATTCTGAAAGTTGGCTGGGTAGCTTACCCTATTAGTCCGTTTTTTCAAGAATAGGAGCATAACCTTTTTGCTTCTTATAAAACTATTTCCTCCGCTTAATGGATAACTATTTGCTACCAATTACCAATGGAGAATTGCTTCTCATCTCAAAATATCAAACGAAGTGATTGGATTTGCACCAATAGAAACCATAAATTCTATAACATAACAAACATAATCATAATAGGTAGATGATAGATCTTCCTTTTTATATATTAGAAAAGAGTCAATTAAATGTCCATCTTCCACTCTATCTATCCTAGTGGTCGTAAATAATTTTTTTTCATTTCTTCAAACTCATTATCTGAATTGAACGAGTCGCACATACACCCTAGTACATGTTCCTCGACGCTGAGGACATCCTCGAAGAGCGGGAGATTTCGTGACATTTCTTATTGGCTGTCTTGCGTTTCTAATAAGCTGTTTAATGGTTGGCATGTGGTGTCTATAAAATCTCATTCTAGATAGAATAGAGTGGGTTGGTTTAGATCGATCTTAACCTGATGATTGATGATTATGAACGATTTCTATTCAATAGAAAATCACGGAAAATTCCAATTAAAAATTGGAATTTTAGATTTATATGAAATTCCCGGTATTTTCATTTTCGACCGCTACAAGATCAACGATGCCATGAGCTTGGGCTTCTGTTGCTGACATAAAAACATCCCTTTCCATATCTTCGGATATAACCCATAAAGGGTTGCCCGTTCTTTGTACATAAACTTTTGTAAGGGTTTCGCGAAGCTTCAATAGTTCTTCTGCTTCCAGGATAAATTCCCCTGTCTGTGCTTCATAAAAAGAACTAGCAGGTTGGTGAATCATAACCCTGATGATATTCATCATGAATGGTTTTTCTATCTTGCACGATTGGGTTAAAGTAAGGGAAGGGGAGGAAATAGAAAAAAAGAGAATTAAACAACCGTACGGGCATCTTTTGTACATTGCATACGGCTTTGCAATGGAATTTATTTTTCGATCAAATTTATTCTATCGACTATCGAAAAGAAGAAATAGAACCCATCCGATCCAAATCGTTAAATGATCCATTTACCATCCTTCATCCTTCCTTTCGTAGTAGAAAAAAATACTATGATGGTTCTGTTGCTTTATCTATTTATTTCGTCTGTGGTTTAGCAATCCCAAAGTTTTTTTTGATACGATCCAAGAAGGATAAAATTATTTTTCCTCTTTCTCTTATAACATAAAGATAAGAAAGAGACTTCTGGTGTGGAAGAAAAAGGGTTTGTAACGCTGAAATTTACTCTTGACACATAAGATCAAATTAGAAAGAACTCTTCTTTCATACTACTTTCTCGATACAAAATTTCGTTTTTATAAAAAAACAATAATGGTTTGTTCATATCGAAGTCGAAGTGCCATGCTATTATTACTTATTCTTTATTGAATTCACATTCGATATAGTGAAGGCATAGTCTTCTTTTTTCTCATCTTAGATAAAAATTCATTGGCGCCAAGCGTGAGGGAATGCTAGACGTTTGGTAATTTCTCCTCCGACCAGAATGAAAGATCCCATTGAAGCGGCTAATCCCATGCATATTGTATGTACATCCGGTGACACAAATTGCATGGTATCATAAATGGATATTCCTGATATTACCCATCCGCCTGGAGAGTTTATAAACAAAAAAAGATCTCTAGTATCATCTTCTATATTGAGATATACCATGATACCAACAAGTTGATTCGAAATCTCGCTATCAACCTCTTGGCCTAAAAAAAGTAATCTTTCTCGATGAAGTCGGTTGATTAGGGCAAAATTGTATCCCTGAGGAACCGTACGTGCACCTTTGGATGCATACGGTTCGAAAGAATTGTGAAAAAAAAATCAATGTGTTGATTCCAGTCCTATTTCTTTTTTTTTTACAGGGGTTTTGGCCTCCTTCCCTATATTCTCTAATGTAGAAAATAAAAATATAAAATAAAAAAGAATTTTCTGAACTTATTGAACTAACTTCTCATTGATGTATTGTTTCATCGAAATTTAAATAACGATGTAATTTTCTTGTTCCTGAATGGGCCCTCTCAATTCTTTTAGGTTCTTGTTCTACTCCGGGGGAAGATTTGCCCGAATTCCATTTGTGCATATAGGGCAAAAGTTTTCAGTACTACTTATTTTTTTTTCATTCATTTCATACCTTTCCCTAAACTATGAATAGTTTATGATACAAGTGGTAATCGTGTAAGAATCTAAAATTTATTTCATAGAATATAGAATCTATTCTATTTTTCTATGAAATAAATTTTAGCGAGTTATATTTTATTTCATTACTAATTCGTTTCATAATTTGATTTATATTTTTTTTATTGAATATTTATTATTATTCTATTATCTAATTCTATATTTTAATTTTAATTATTAACATTAGATTTTTTTTCTTTTTTCTAGTGAATCTTTATATTACTAAATTTATACTTCTATTCTATTACTTTACTCTTAACATTCCAAAAATTTGGTATTCTCTGAACGGAGCCTGGATACTTTCTTTTATCAGTCTAAGTAAACCATAAATTAGAATAATTGATAATATTGATTGTCAATAGGAATCATTGTGCTTCACGCTCCGAATTATTGATGGTTAAATTATGAAAATATTGAATAATATCTATTGGATTGGGCAAAACATAAAATACTCGATCGGGGGAGATAACGGGGAAATACCATATGACCAATATGTATGACAAGTCGCACTATACGTCAACCCAAGCTGCATCTTCCTCTCCAGGACTCCGAAAAGGAACTTTTGGAACACCAATTGGCATTAAAAGAAAGAAAAAATAGAAAGAAAAAAATGAAGTATTATATTTTACTTTAATATGGAAACGTAACAATGGATTTATTGTCTTCTTCATTTTTTTCTTTCTATTTTTTCTTTCTTTTTATTTTTTTTTTCTATCTTCTATTCTAATAGAATATTCTAATTTTATAGATAATAGATAGAATTATAATATATCTAAGTCTATAGATATAGACTGGAATGGAAGGTTCATAGAGGAAGACAGAATTAATAAATAAGTATCTATGCATTCTTTTCCACAAAACCCTCCCATTGCGTATTGGTACTTATCGGGTATAGAATAAGATATGTTTCTCTTTTTTCTCCTAAATAAAATAAAGGAATACAAATAAATATTAATCCTTTTCCTATACAATATATACCGAACAGGTGAAGTACACGGTCTAATCTTTTCCAATGCGATAAAGTTACATAATGTCTATTTCTTTTTCAGAAAGGGGTATTTACATGGGTTTGCCTTGGTATCGTGTTCATACTGTTGTATTGAATGATCCCGGTCGATTGCTTTCTGTCCATATAATGCATACAGCTCTAGTTTCTGGTTGGGCCGGTTCAATGGCTCTATATGAATTAGCGGTTTTTGATCCCTCTGACCCTGTTCTTGATCCAATGTGGAGACAGGGCATGTTCGTTATACCCTTCATGACTCGTTTAGGAATAACCAATTCTTGGGGAGGTTGGAGTATTTCAGGAGGAACTATAACGAATCCGGGCATTTGGAGTTATGAAGGCGTGGCAGGGGCACATATTTTGTTTTCTGGTTTGTGCTTCTTGGCAGCTATCTGGCATTGGGTTTATTGGGACCTAGAAATATTCTCTGATGAACGTACGGGAAAACCTTCTTTGGACTTGCCCAAGATCTTTGGAATTCATTTATTTCTCTCAGGAGTGGCTTGCTTTGGCTTTGGCGCATTTCATGTAACAGGCTTATATGGTCCTGGAATATGGGTGTCTGATCCTTATGGACTAACTGGAAAAGTACAATCTGTAAATCCAGCGTGGGGTGCGGAAGGTTTTGATCCTTTTGTTCCGGGGGGAATAGCTTCTCATCATATTGCAGCAGGTACATTGGGTATATTAGCAGGTCTATTCCATCTTAGTGTCCGTCCGCCTCAACGTCTATACAAAGGATTGCGCATGGGTAATATTGAAACTGTGCTTTCCAGTAGTATTGCTGCTGTTTTTTTTGCAGCTTTTATTGTTGCTGGGACTATGTGGTATGGTTCAGCAACTACCCCAATCGAATTATTTGGCCCCACTCGTTATCAGTGGGATCAGGGGTACTTCCAGCAAGAAATATATAGAAGAGTTGGGGCCGGACTAGCCGAAAATCTGAGCTTATCGGAAGCTTGGTCTAAAATTCCCGAAAAATTAGCTTTTTACGATTACATTGGTAATAATCCGGCGAAAGGGGGATTGTTCAGAGCAGGTTCAATGGATAACGGAGATGGAATAGCTGTTGGGTGGTTAGGGCACCCTGTATTTAGAGATAAAGAAGGGCACGAACTCTTTGTACGTCGTATGCCTACCTTTTTTGAAACATTTCCGGTAGTTTTAGTAGATGGAGACGGAATTGTGAGGGCCGATGTTCCTTTTAGAAGGGCAGAATCCAAGTATAGTGTTGAACAAGTAGGGGTAACTGTTGAATTCTATGGTGGCGAACTCAATGGAGTCATTTATAGTGATCCTGCTACTGTGAAAAAATATGCTAGACGTGCCCAATTAGGTGAAATTTTTGAATTAGACCGGGCTACTTTGAAATCCGATGGTGTTTTTCGTAGTAGTCCAAGGGGTTGGTTCACTTTTGGGCATGCTACGTTTGCTTTGCTCTTCTTTTTCGGACACATCTGGCATGGCGCCAGAACCTTGTTCAGAGATGTTTTTGCCGGTATTGATCCAGATTTGGATGCTCAAGTAGAATTTGGAGTATTCCAAAAACTTGGAGATCCAACTACAAAGAGACAAGCAGTCTGATACAAAATTACTTTGCCATCTTTTGCCTCTATTTTTCCTTATTTTCTTTTAGTATTTAGAATATTTCAATTTCAATTTAGATAGAGTATTTAGTCTTTCTATTTCTAATTTATATTTTCAATATTAATTGAATCTATTATGTATTTCATATTCAATATTTCCTAATATCTTCTATTAGAAGAATATAGAAAAAAGAAAATATAATTGATTGAATAGTCCTAGTAAATTATAAATTGAAATTTACAATTTATTTAGTAAATGATCTAAAATGAATAGGTGTGGAAGCTATAATTGTAAACCACGATCGAATCTATGGAAGCATTGGTTTATACATTCCTCTTAGTTTCGACTTTAGGGATAATCTTTTTCGCTATCTTTTTTCGAGAACCACCTAAAGTTCCAACTAAAAAATGAAATTATTTTTCATCCTTTCCATTGAAGTAATGAGCCCCCCAATATTCATATGGGAGGCTCGTTACTTCAACTAGTCCCCGTGTTCTTCGAAGGGATCTCTTAATTTTTGAGAGGGTTGCCCAAAAGCGGTATATAAGGCGTACCCAGTAAAACTTACAAGTAAACCGGATATGGAGATGGCGACTAGGGTTGCTGTTTCCATTTTTTTTGAAAATTTCAAGATCACAATGGATCGCGATAATGTCGTTTATTTACAAATACAACGGAATGCTATACAAAGTCAACAGATTACAACCCATGATGAAAGAGGATTTATGGCTACAAAAACCGCTGAGAGTAGTTCTAGATCTGGTCCAAGACGAACTGACGTAGGGAGTTTATTGAAACCATTGAATTCGGAATATGGAAAAGTAGCCCCAGGGTGGGGGACTACACCACTTATGGGAGTCGCAATGGCTCTATTTGCAATATTTCTATCTATTATTTTAGAAATTTATAATTCATCAGTTTTACTGGATGGAATTTCAATGAATTAGTTCACAAAAACTAGGACTTCCTAGCTTTCTTAATGCTTAAAATACTTAAACTTAATTAAAATTACTTAAGACTTGGATTTATAGACCATTCTGGTAGTTCGATCGTGAAATTTATTTGTTTCGATATTTCATTTCCGGAATATGAGCGTGTGACTTGTTATAATTGATCCTATTTATAATACAGAGAATGGACCTGTCATCTCTATCAAGATGATTCTACCTCGTCAGATATTTCTTCTAGTCTCTGGAACACGGACTATATAGAATAGATCAAGAAAAGAAATATTGAAACTATGATTCATACCTATTATTCAGACCTCGCAACCGGACTAAAAAAAAGGAAATAGGTCTTTTCTAAATCAAACAAATTTTTCTTTCAGACTTTTTTTGACTGAAAGAAAAATATTTCTTTAGATTTTGTTGAGTTATTACATTCATTGAATAAGTGATGATCAAATGGTTTTTACTCGGAGAACCTTTGAGTTTAGCTTTGGTTTTCTGAAATCATCGTGGTTCTAGTATGAATCTGAGGTTTCAATTGATTCATAGGGTCTCAACAAGAGAATTCCTATCAAAAAAGTAAAAAAAAAAAATAGGGAAGAGAAGATTCAAGAAGCCCGGTCACGATTAACATAAATAAAAATGGATGAGCCAACTTGATATTTTATTTCTTGGCATTATCATCACAAAGAAGAGATTCCGGATTTTTCTTACTTCGCTTGGTATCTTTGGGTCAAATCGAGTCAAGAGGCTAAGCTCCAAGAAGTTTAAAACTTTCTATTCCATATCTGTTGAAACCAGTATTTGTGTGTTTTGTCTTGAGCCGTACGAGATGAAATTCTCATATACGGTTCTCAGAGGGGGAATCTTTCTTGGGTTACCTATCTCAATAAAGTATATGATTGGTTTGAGGAACGTCTCGAGATTCAAGCGATTGCAGATGATATAACTAGTAAATATGTTCCTCCTCATGTCAACATATTTTATTGTCTGGGAGGGATTACGCTTACTTGTTTTTTAGTACAAGTAGCTACGGGTTTTGCTATGACCTTTTACTATCGTCCAACTGTTACAGAGGCTTTTTCCTCTGTTCAATACATAATGACTGAGGCCAACTTTGGTTGGTTAATTCGATCAGTTCATCGATGGTCAGCAAGTATGATGGTTCTAATGATGATCTTGCATGTATTTCGTGTATATCTTACGGGTGGGTTTAAAAAACCCCGCGAATTAACTTGGGTTACAGGGGTGGTTCTGGCTGTATTGACCGCATCTTTTGGCGTAACAGGTTATTCCTTACCTTGGGACCAAATTGGCTATTGGGCAGTCAAAATTGTAACAGGCGTGCCTGAGGCTATTCCTATAATAGGATCCCCTTTGGTAGAATTATTACGTGGAAGTGCTAGTGTGGGCCAATCCACTTTGACTCGTTTTTATAGTTTACATACTTTTGTATTGCCTCTTCTTACTGCTGTATTTATGTTAATGCACTTTCTAATGATACGTAAGCAAGGTATTTCGGGTCCTTTATAGAGAAGACAGATCGTAGATATTTGTAATTTCTCATATCGGGGAGGAACAAGAGTCTTTCATTGCTACAAATATGGATTATTGAAAAATAAGACATGTTATATTTAGATATTTTTCTTCAACTATGAAGTATTTTATTGTTTATTTGATACGAATAGTTCAAGTATATTTTCCTAAAAGAGGATGGATTATGGGAGTGTGTGACTTGAACTATTGATTGGTTCATGCAGATATATTCTTTTATCTGCCACGTTGGAATTCACAACCCAATGTGTCTCCGCATCCAACCATCACGTAAGTACCCTTATGTAGCATAGGATAAGGCCAATTCGCTTGAGGAGAATCTTTTCTATGATCATACTCGAATCATGTGATGCATGAAAAGGCTCCGTAAGATTCCTAGAATAAGTGATGTGGCATGATCCATGATCCAATGTTCTATCTATTCCACTTTGTTTGATTTTTTTTTCTTTTTTAGAATTTAGAATTCTACTAATAAGTATTTCGTATTAATTTGATGGTAATCTTAGTCAGTTTCTTATAGTATGTAGATGCATTCATTTCCTCTGCATCTATCCTGATCTACGATACTATCGGAGTAAAATAAGGGATCTAAGGAAGAACAGAGGCTAGACTTTATTAGTAACAAGTAAAAACTTTGTATTTTTGTATGTAAGAAAATCTAGATGTTGTGGGGATAAATACCAACCAAAAGATATGAGACAATCCAAAAAGCATTTGATCCTGATCAAATTTGTAAGCCTACTTGGATATTGAGCATTTCCTTGCCAGAACTGAATTCTTTGCAATGAATCGAATCGTTGCAACTCAGGGAATTGAAATTTTATAAATATTTTATTACATAGAGTCATTCTACATTATATATATTATATATGTAGATATGCATGAAATATAGATTTCCTATGGATCTTTTTCTGTAATTCTTTGTGATTCTTGCTCGAGCCGGATGATCAAAAATTATCATGTCCGGTTCCTTTGGGGGATGGATCCACAAAAATTCACCTATCCAAATAACAAAGAAACCTGATTTGAATGATCCTGTATTAAGAGCTAAATTAGCTAAAGGGATGGGGCATAATTATTATGGAGAACCCGCATGGCCCAATGATCTTTTATATATTTTTCCAGTGGTAATTCTAGGCACTATTGCATGTAATGTGGGCTTAGCAGTTCTAGAGCCATCAATGATTGGTGAACCGGCGGATCCTTTTGCAACTCCGTTGGAAATATTACCCGAATGGTACTTCTTTCCCGTATTTCAAATACTTCGCACAGTACCCAATAAGTTATTGGGTGTTCTTTTAATGGTTTCAGTACCAATAGGATTATTGACAGTACCTTTTTTGGAGAATGTCAATAAATTTCAAAATCCATTTCGTCGTCCAGTAGCTACAACAGTCTTTTTGATCGGTACCGCAGTAGCTCTTTGGTTAGGTATTGGAGCGACTTTACCTATTGAGAAATCCTTAACTTTAGGTCTTTTTTAAATTGATTCAACCGTGAAATATCACGACATAAATATCTAAGGAAGATCCCCCTCTGGATCTTCCCTAGATACATAAATTTTATTATGATCTATTTTGCAAATATATGGATCGTGTCAGAGATTAAAAACTCATTATCTTCTTTTTTCTTTCTAAAAAAAGAAAAAAAAAATTCCAAAGGATTTAAAATGAAAACTTTTTCTTAGGTAAATTTATTAAAAAATGCTTCTGTAGAGTGCCCAATATCTTTTTTACATCTTCTATACGAAAATATTTAATTTTCATAAGATCTTCTTGACTATGACTCAAAAGGTCCAATAATGTATGTATATTGGACCTTTTGAGACAATTATAGGTCTTGGAAGACAATTCTGATTGGTCAATAAAAATACATTTTAATGGAATTCCTTTTTTTTTCTTGAGATTAGTGAATCTGTCTTGAAAGGAAAAAGGGGGTAGATTCCATCTGTTTTCATTTTCCTCTAAATTCATATCCTCTTCCTCTGCATGTAGAAAAGGAATCAATAAATCAATCAAATTACGAGAAGCTTCATAAAGTGCTTCTTTAGGAGTTAGACTTCCATTCGTCCATATTTCTAGAAAAAGTATCTCTTGTTTTTCATTCCCATTACCGTAAGAATGAATACTATGATTCACATTTCGAACAGGCATGGATACAATATCTATAGGATAACTTCCATCGTGAGAGTCGTTTGTGGATTTCAAACGATACCCGCGATTTCTCTTTATTTGTAATTCAATAAAAAAATCAATTGGTTCTGTCAGGTTAGCTATATGCTGTGTCGTGTCAACTATTTCTACATAAGGTGGTGAAATGATATCTTGAGCGGTTATGTATTTGGGACCCCTTACGCAAATGGATGCGGTCCTAACTCCATAGAGATTACTTCTCAATACAATTTCTTTCAAATTTATTAAAATCTCATGTACGGATTCTTCAATACCTGCTATCGTAGAATATTCATGAAGCACGTTTTCAGATGTTGCACATGTGATACATGTTCCTTCTATTTCTCCAAGTAAAGCCCTTCGCATGGCAATACCTATGGTATCGGCTTGACCTTTCATAAGCGGGGACAGAATGAAACGACCATAATAAAGACGCTTGCTTTCTACTCTTGATTCAACACATTTCCACTGTAGTGTTCGAGTGGATCCTGCTACTTCTTCTCGAACCATACTATTATATTCTTTATGATTATTGGATCAGATCCTTGAATCATTTCTTTCTCTTGAAATCTATTGAATTCTTATTTCTACACACGTCTTTTTTTCGGGGGGCGACACCCATTATGTGGCATGGGTGTTACATCACGTACGAAACTTAATAGCATACCACTTCTGCGAATGGCTCGTAATGCCGCATCTCTTCCGAGACCTGGACCCTTTATCACAACCTCTGCTCGTTGCATACCCTGATCAATTACTGTACGAATTGCATTTAATGCAGTTGCTTGAGCAGCATAGGGTGTTCCTTTTCTTGTGCCTCTGAATCCAGAAGTACCTGCAGAAGCCCAAGAAACCACCCTACCTCGTACGTCTGTAACAGTAACAATAGTATTGTTGAAACTCGCTTGAACGTGAATAACTCCTTTTGGTATTCTACGTTCATTCTTATGTAAACCAATACGTGCATTCTTACGTAAACCAATTTTTGCTATAGGTTTTGTCATATTTTATTATATCATATTCATAAGAATAAAAAGAAGAATCAGAAATCTACAGAAAGATACGAGGGTATCGTTTTCATATGAAAACAAATCCTTTCTTCTTTCTTTTTACATGTACATGGGTTTTTCTTTTAAAAAGTTATTTATTTAAAAATTTAGAAAAATTAACCCTGTCTCTGTTTATGTCTCGGATTGGAACAAATTACTATAATTCGTCCTCGCCTACGAATCAGGCGACATTTTTCACAAATTTTACGAACAGAGGCCCTTATTTTCATATTTATAATTCCTTACCTTCATTCTGAATCTATATCTCTTTTTTTTTTGAAACAAAAAGAAGTTTCTTTCATTTTTGAACTTCAAATTATATCCCCTATAAAGGAGAATGTTTAAAAGAAGGATCTAATCGTTCGAATCTTTTTTGCGAAGTCTATAAATTATGCGTCCCCTGGTTGAATCATAACGACTCATTTCAATTTTAACTCTATCTCCGGGTAGTATACGTATAAAACTGCGCCGGATTCTCCCGGAAATATAACCTAGAATTATATCTTGATTATCTAACCGAACTCGGAACATACCGTTGGGAAGTGATTCTGTAATTAAACCCTCATGAATCAATTTTTGTTCTTTCATTCCAGGGAACCTCCCTTTAAGTATTAACTAATAGAGGAAGAGTTCTATAATTCACTTTTCCTCTCTATTTTACAAATAGTAAGTTCGAGAGAAAATTAGGATATCCCAAGAGAATTACCATATATAACACAAAATTTCTCCTCCAATTTTTTCTAGTCGAGCTTCTCGATCTGTCATTATACCTTGAGAAGTAGAAAGAATTACAATCCCCATTCCGCCTAAAATCTTAGGAATTCGTTGATAGTTGGAATAGATTCGTAGACCGGGTCGGCTGATACGCTTTAAAATTCTTTTATTTCCTTTCCCAGTCTTTCTATGTCGTAAGGTTAAAACCAAGAAATTTTTTTGACTTTCTTTATGTTTTCGAACGTTTTCAATAAAACCTTCTCGTAAAAGTATTTTCACAATGTTTTTAGTGATATTAGTAGATACTATTTTTACTCTTCCCTTTTGATCCATGTCAGCATTCCTTATAGAAGTTATTATATCGGCAATAATGTCCCTACCCATGACGAACTCTAGTTATTGGTGTCTCCTCATTTTGATATAATCAACATGCTTCTTTTTTGTTTTATTGAATTTTTTTTTTTGAAATTTTTCAATTAAAAAGAATTATTAGGAATTTAAAGTATATGCATGAGACACAATCTATTTCAGATATTTGAATATTCTATAGAGATAGATAGAAAATTACATACCCTTTTTTCATCTATCTATTAGTCTTACTACTATTTTTATTTAGAAGACTATAAGACTTCGGGTGCTAATGAAACTATTTTAGTAAAATTTAACTGTCTCAATTCCCGAGCAATCGCACCAAAAATCCGAGTTCCTTTTGGATTTCCTTCTTTATCAATGATAACCGCTGCATTGTCATCATATCGTATTATCATGCCGTTGTCACGTTTAAGTTCTTTACACGTGCGTACAATCACAGCTCTAATTACTTCTGATTTTTCTATAGGCATGTTGGGTACTGCTTCTTTTATTACAGCAACAATAACATCACCAATATGAGCATATCGGTGATTACCAGTTCCTATGATTCGAATACACATCAATTCTTGAGCTCCGCTGTTATCCGCTACATTCAAAAGGGTCTGAGGTTGAATCATATCATTTTTATTTGAATCTCTTATTGAAATGTAAGGGAAAAAAGAAATATTGTCTGTCCAGAGATAAAGAAATACGCGGTTTTTTTTTTTCATTCTCAATACTTATTTACTTTTGTTTACTTATCCTGAAACAACAAATTGAGTTCGTATAGGCATTTTGCATGCAGCTATTTTTATAGCTGCTTTGGCTACAGTTTTTGATACTCCACTCATTTCATAAAGTATTCGGCCCGGTTTAACAACGGATACCCAATATTCGGGAGATCCCTTGCCCGAACCCATACGTGTTTCCGTAGGTCTTACTGTAACAGGTTTATCGGGAAAGATACGTATCCATATCTTTCCACCACGACGCACATATCGTGTCATTGCTCTTCGCCCTGCTTCTATTTGTCTAGCTGTGATCCAAGCAGGTTCAAGTGCCTGAAGAGCGTATTTGCCAAAACAAATATGCTTGCCTCGGCAAGATATTCCCTTCATTCTACCTCTATGTTGTTTACGAAATCTGGTTCTTTTGGGGTTATAGTTGATGGTTTTTTATGAATTCCATCTCTACTGCAGAGCCGGACATGAGAGTTTCTTCTCATCCAGCTCCTCACGAATGAAATGATTCAAAAATCTTGCATATATACATGTATTTCATTCTATCAAAAGATTTTAAATTTTTTTATTGAATTTGTTATTATTAAATAGGGAGTTATATATATATATAACTAGATAACTAGGCATATTTTTTATATATGATGCTTCTTTCTTTTATCAATATCAAATTTGCTAAAATATTTTACTTTACCTCTATAAAATCGTACCAAAAGTTATCCAATATATGAAATATAATTTAAATTTTTCAATTAAAAAAAAAAGAAAGAAAGGGTTCGCGGGCGAATATTGACTCTTTCATCCTTCATTTATAGGGTCAATTCATGACCATTCAGAAGAAATCCATTTTTTTTTGTTCATTCCGCCATCCTACCCAGTGAATCATTAGGATTTCTTCGTTTTCAATAAAATCCTATGTAGTCACAGGTTCCATCGTTCCTATAGCTTCTCCATTAATGTTTAGGCCTGAACTCTGCAATGGAGCTTCCAACAAAATAGGTTCTTTGTTTCCGAGTAAATCTCCTTAGTTTTTCTTAACTCGAAGCTCTATTCAATTATTCATTTATTTTCTAGTATTTACAGATATTTATATCTTTTTTTATCTTTAATATCTTCTTTTTATAGCTTATTAGATATATAATAGACTCTATTATATATATTTATTAGATTCTATTCTTTTTAAATTCTTTGAATTTAATATCTTCTATTTTCTTTTCTCTTTTTAATTTGTATATTTCTTATTTATTATATTTGAATCGTTTGTAATCGTAGATTTTGTATCTTTATTTCTTGATGCTTTATCACACTGCCTTTTTTATGAAGTGATTCTTCATAAACCATACATATGGGAATCATATATCATTGATATCTTTATTCTCTCTTTCTATCATCCTTCCTTTTTTTCCACATCCCCTTTTTGTTTCACAATTCATAATAAGATTTCTTTGTTATGAAAATAATTTTAGTTGCTACAACTATATGATCGATTCAGTCATATAGTGACTTTTTATTGGGATCTCGACAATACGAAGCAATAAGTTGCTTATTAGTTTTGAGCTTATTTAGCTTTCATAGTTACTAAGTTTATAGTGGGGTCAGCCTGTTTTTTCAATCTCAATTCTAAAGTTTAAAGAAACAACTAACGAGTCACACACTAAGCATAGCAATTATACTAAATATAAATAGTGTAAATCAAATTTTTATTTAACCTTATAGAATTATAATTGATAATTTCTTCTTTTTTTTTTTTTTTAAAGAAGAAAAGAGTTTATAAATTTTTCTATTGCTGAGCAAAATGGCGAGATAAAGAAAAGTCCATTCTTTTTATTTTCTTATTCTTAATTTACAAATATCCAAATTTTGATGCCTAAGACTCCATAGATAGTTCTAATTGTATGAGAACAGTGATCAATTTTAGCGTGAATTGTTTGTAAGGGAACCCTGCCCTCTCTGATCCATTCGACACGTGCAATCTCTTTTCCGTCGATACGCCCTGCAATTTGTACTTGAATTCCTTTTGTACCTGTTTGTTCAGTTAATTCAATAGCTTTTTTCATTGCTTTTCGAAACGAAACTCTATTTTTTAATTGTAAAGCTATATATTCTGCAAGAATATTAGGCTGTCCATAAGGTTTTTCAATTCTTGTGATAGTAATGTTGAGTCTCCGGTGAAACTCTTTTTGTACATTCATTTGTAATTCTTCGACTCCCCGTGTTCGTCCTTCTATTAATAAATTGGGAAATCCAATATAGATTATGACCTGAATCAAATCTATTCTTTTTTGAATTCCCATATAGGCAATTCCTTCGAAACCGGAGGATATTCTCTTTTTTTTTTTTACATAGTTCTTAATACAATTTCGTATTTTTTCATCTTCTTGTAAACCCATGGAAAAATCCTTTGGTTTTGCGAACCAAAAAGAATGATGACTTTGAGTTGTTCCAAGTCTGAAACCAAGTGGATTTATTTTTTGTCCCATATTTTTCTATTATTTTTCCATCCATATATATTTTTTTCTTTTAAAACAATCTTTATATGACAAGTGGTTTTTTTTATCGGATAACTACGCCCTCGAGCCCGGGGTCTTAACTTTTTCATAA